TGAAAGTTATTTGGTGTTTTGATATGATATCCGCGATTCCTCTCGATTTCTAATTGAATACGCAAATTAATTGGTTCCGTTAGGTTAGCTATATGCTGTGTGTTATCAACGATTTCCACCGAAGGTGGTAAGATGATGTCTTGAGCAGTTACACATCCAGGACCCTTGACAGAAATAGACGCGTTGCAAGTTCCATACAAATTACTTCTCAATACAATTTCTTTCAAATTCATTAAAATTTCATGGATTGATTCTTCAATACCTACTATGGTAGAATATTCGTGTGGTATTTTTTCAAATTTGGCACGGGTGATACATGTTCCTTCTATTTCTGCAAACAAAGCTCTTCGCATCGCTATACCTATTGTATCAGCTTGTCCTTTCATAAGGGGAGACAGAATAAAGCGTCCATAATAAAGACGTCTACTGTCTACTCTTGATTCAACACACTTCCACTCTAGTGTCCGAGTAGACACTGTTACTTTCTCTCGAACCATATTCATATTATTTGATCAGATCATTGAATCATTTATTTCTCTTGAAATCTCTTTCATTTTTTTTTTCTACACACGTCTTTTTTTAGGAGGTCTACATCCATTATGTGGCATAGGGGTTACATCACGTACGAAACTTAATAGTATACCACTTCGACGAATAGCCCGTAATGCTGCATCTCTTCCGAGACCGGGACCTTTTATCATGACTTCTGCTCGTTGCATACCCTGATCTACTACTGTCCGAATAGCATTTGCTGCTGCAGTTTGAGCGGCAAATGGTGTACCCCTTCTTGTACCTTTGAATCCACAAGTACCGGCGGAGGACCAAGAAATTACCCGACCCCGTACATCTGTAACAGTCACAATGGTATTGTTGAAACTCGCTTGAACATGAATCACTCCCTTTGGTATTCTACGTGTATTCTTACGTGAAGCAATACGCACATTTCTACGTGAACCGGGTCTTGCTATAGATTTTGCCATACTTTATCATCTCATAAATAGAAATCCAAGATATATGGATATATCCATTTCATGTCAAAGCGGATCCTTTTTTTTCATTGGGTCCATTACGTTAGAGAGTCCTTTTTAAAAAGATTATCCTTGTCTTTGTTTATGTCTCGGGTTGGAACAAATTACTATAATTCGTCCCCTCCTACGGATCAGTCGACATTTTTCACAAATTTTACGAATGGAGGCCCTGATTTTCATAGTTGTTGTTCCTTAACTTAATTCCGAATATACTTATTGGAAGAAAATAAGTTTCTTGAAATCTTGAACCTAGAATTCTATCCCCAGAAGGTAATGTGGAAGTTGAAAAAACCACCTAATCTTTTGAATCCTTGCTAATCCTTTCGAATCCTTGTTACGGAGTCTATAAATTCGACGTTTTCTGGTTGAAGTATAACGACTTATTTCCATTTTGACTTTATCCCAGTAGTATACATATACTACTCTGTCGTATTCTTTAAATAAAATAGAACCCGGAATTAGATCTTCATTATGTAAACGAACTCCGAACATACCATCGGGAAGTGATTCATTAATTAAACCTTCATGAATAAATGTTTTGTTCTTGTATTTTAGGCAAAACTCTTAGAAGTATCAACTAATGTAGGAGGAGGGGTATCAACTAACGCGCCCCCCCTTTTTTTTTATAAGAAATGAAAATTCCGGATCCAATTCGACTATCAGAAAGATTACCATATATAACATAAAATTTCTCCACCGATCCCCTCTAGTCGAGCCTCTCGGTCTGTTATTATACCTCGAGAAGTAGAAAGAATTACAATCCCCATCCCGCCTAAAATTCTAGGAATTCGTTGATAGTTAGAATAGATTCGTAGACCTGGTTTACTGATCCGTTTTAAATTTAAAATAGTTCTATATGTTCCTTTCCTATTCCTTCTATGTCGTAGGGTTAAAACCAAAAAATATTTGTTGTTTTCCTGATGTTTCCTGACATTTTCAATAAAACCTTCTCGTAAAAGTATTTTAACAATGTTTTCAGTGATGTTAGTTGATGCTATTTGAACCGTCCCTTTTCTATTCATGTCAGCATTTCGTATAGACGTTATTATGTCAGCAATAGTGTCCCTACCCATGATAAACTAAAATTCTTTTTTCCTACCATTTTTGATATAATCAACATGCTATTTTTTTTTTTAGATTCGATATTAGAATATCGAAGGTATATGCGTGAGATACAATCCATTAATTAATCTATTTCATTCAAATTCCTATGTATAATATAACTAACATAATTATATTCCTATGTATAATATAACTAACATAATTATATTACGTATTATCTTATAATACCTCAGGGGCTAATGAAACTATTTTAGTGAAATTTAACTGTCTCAATTCTCGGGCAATCGCCCCAAAAACTCGAGTTCCCTTTGGATTTCCTTCTTGATCAATGACAACCGCAGCATTGTCATCATATCGTATTATCATACCGTTATCACGCTTAAGTTCTTTACAAGTACGTACAATTACAGCTCTGATCACTTCGGATCTTTCGAGAGGTGTGTTTGGTAATGCTTCCTTGATCACAGCAACAATAATATCACCGATATGAGCATATCGGCGATTACTAGCTCCTATGATTCGAATACACATTAATTCTCGAGCCCCGCTGTTATCCGCTACATTCAAATGGGTTTGAGGTTGAATCATATCATTTTTGAATCTTTTCTTTTAATGCTTTAATGCAAAGGGCGAAGTAAAAAAAAAAAAAAGAAACCTGCGAAGTAAAAAAAAAAAAAAGAAACCTGCAATTGTTTTTTATCCCCAAGACTTCTTGCCTTTTGTTACACGTTCCTATCCCGAAATAATGAATTGAGTTCGTATAGGCATTTTAGACGCCGCGATTAAGATAGCCCGTCTGGCTATATTTTCTGCTACTCCGCCCATTTCATAAAGTATTCTACCTGGTTTAACAACGGCTACCCAATATTCGGGAGATCCCTTACCCGAGCCCATACGTGTTTCCGTAGGTCTTACCGTAACGGGTTTGTCGGGAAATATACGTACCCATATTTTTCCACCACGCCTTACATTTCGTGTCATTGCTCGCCGACCCGCTTCGATTTGTCTCGATGTGATCCAAGCCGGTTCAAGTGCCTGAAGAGCATATTTTCCGAAACAAATATGGTTGCCTCGATACGATATCCCCTTCATTCTTCCTCTATGTTGTTTACGAAATCGGGTTCTTTTTGGGTTATAGTTGATGGTTCTTTCTTAATTCCATCTCTACTCCAGAACCGGACATGAGAGTTTCTTCTCATCCGGCTCCTCGCGAATGAAACGATTCAAATTTTATCAAAATAAATATACTTAATCATATTATGTTATGGATTTAATCATATTATGTTATGGATTTTTTGAAATTTAATCTAATCTATTAGGAATTTCCATATCTTGTTTGAATATACTTAAACCTGCATTTTATTTATAGATAATTATTTCTATTTATAGCTAAGATAATATAATGTCGTTTTTTTTTTCTAACGAATCCTTATTTTTTTTTGTTTTGCCTTTTATCATATTGTATATCGAATAAGATTGAGTAACCTAACAAAAACTTCGCGGGCGAATATTTACTCTTTCAATATCGATTTCAGGTCTAGGGTTAGCTCATGAATTTTCAGACTAAATGAATTAGTCCCTGGTTTGTTCCGCCATCCCATCCAATGAATTATTAGAATTCGTTTGTCAATAGAATCTTCTGTATTCATAGGTTCCGTCGTTCCCATCGCTTCTCAATTAATGGTTAGGTTTAAATTCTACAATGAAGCCCCCCATGAAATTTTTTCTTGAGTCAATTTTCTTAGTCTTTATTGACTCGAGACTCTTGATTTTTTTTTTCTATGAACAGATTCATCTAGAATTAGATCAATCTGTATTGATGCTTTATTACATTGTCTTTTTTTTTTTATGAGATGGCTCATAACATAAACCTTACATATATTGGAATCATATATCATTGATATTCTTTTTCTTTCTTTCACCCTTCCATTTATCTGTATACTTTTATACCAATAATCAGATTGGTTTTTCTGTTGTTTATGCAAAAAAGATTTCAGTTGCTACTACAATAATATGTCCAATGAATGTATCATATCTTGACTGGTTTTTTTGTATCCAGATAATGTGAATCGATGAGTTGGTTATTCGTTTTATAGCTATTAGTTGATAGTAGGCTTCGATCCATTTCTTTTTTTTTTAATCCTATCCTCTAAAAAAAAACCAACGAGTCGCACACTAAGCATAGCAATTAAGTTTTATAAAATTATCAATCAACCTTTTATTTAACCCTATAGAATTATAGAATTGCTCATTTCATTTTTTTGATTTAAGGGAAAAAGAATGAAAGATAAGAGTTTGTTGTTTTTTATTCTATTTTTTTTTTTTTTAATGGAGTAAATTTTCTTATTCTTCTTCTCTAAATATCCAAACTTTGATGCCTAATACCCCATAAATAGTTCGGACTGGATAAGAACAATAATCAATTTTAGCTCGAATGGTTTGTAGAGGAACCCTACCCTCTCTGATCCATTCAACACGTGCGATTTCTTTTCCGTCAATGCGCCCTGCAATTTGTACTTGAATTCCTTTTGTATCCGCCTGTTCGGTTAATTCAATAGCCTTTTTCATTGCTTTGCGAAATGAGACTCGATTTTTTAATTGTCCGGCTATAAATTCGGCAAGAATATTAGGGTTTCCATAAGGGTTTGGAATTCTTGTAATAGCAATGTTGAGTTTTCGGCTCACACAATTAAGTTCTTTTTGTATATTCAGCTGCAATTTTTCGATTCTTCGGTTTCTTCCTTCTATTAATAGCTTTGGGAATCCCATATAGATTGTGACTTGAATCAGATCAATTCGTTTTTGAATCTGTATGCATGCAACTCCCTCAACCCCAGAGGATATTTTCATATTTTTTTGGATGTAATTCTTGATACAATCTCTTATTTTTTGATCTTCTTGTAGACCCTC